ATGCGATGATTTTACTCTACTAATCACAAAGATATTGGAACCCTATATTTTATTCTTGGGATCTGAGCTGGCATAGTGGGTGCCGGTATAAGGCTCCTTATTCGAATCGAGCTAAGTCAGCCGGGAGCTTTCCTAGGAAGAGACCAACTCTACAATACCATTGTTACAGCCCATGCATTTGTAATAATTTTCTTTTTAGTTATGCCCGTATTTATTGGTGGCTTCGGAAACTGACTACTACCCCTAATACTAGGAGCTCCAGATATAGCCTTTCCTCGACTAAATAACATAAGATTCTGGCTACTACCACCCTCATTAATTCTTCTAGTATCTTCTGCTGCTGTAGAAAAAGGAGCAGGAACAGGTTGAACAGTATATCCACCATTAGCCAGAAATCTAGCCCATGCCGGCCCATCAGTAGACCTTGCCATTTTCTCACTTCATTTAGCAGGGGCATCTTCAATTCTAGGAGCTATCAACTTTATTACAACCGTAATCAACATACGGTGAAGTGGTTTACGACTAGAACGAATCCCCTTATTTGTATGGGCAGTAGTAATTACTGTTGTGCTTCTTCTTCTATCCCTACCAGTGCTTGCAGGAGCTATTACTATGCTTTTAACAGACCGAAATCTTAACACTTCATTCTTTGACCCTGCCGGAGGAGGAGACCCTATTTTATATCAACATCTATTTTGATTCTTCGGACACCCAGAAGTATACATTTTAATTCTTCCGGGATTTGGGGCAATCTCCCATATCGTGAGACATTACACTGCAAAATTAGAGCCCTTTGGAGCTCTTGGAATAATTTACGCCATGCTTGGAATTGCTGTTCTAGGATTCATTGTATGAGCTCATCACATATTTACAGTAGGACTTGATGTAGACACCCGAGCATACTTTACTGCAGTCACCATAATCATTGCTGTTCCCACAGGAATTAAAGTATTCAGATGACTGGCAACCCTCCACGGATCTAAAATTAAATATGAAACACCAGTTCTATGGGCTCTAGGATTTATCTTCCTATTCACCACAGGAGGATTGACAGGAATTATTCTCTCTAATTCCTCTCTAGATATTATTCTTCACGATACTTACTATGTAGTTGCCCACTTCCATTATGTATTAAGAATGGGGGCAGTTTTCGCTATCTTTGCTGCGTTTACTCACTGATTTCCCCTACTAACCGGTCTTACCTTACACCCCCGATGAGCTAATGCTCAATTTTTTCTAATGTTTCTAGGCGTCAATACCACATTCTTCCCACAACACTTCTTAGGACTCAGAGGAATGCCCCGACGATACTCAGACTACCCGGACGCATTTATAAAATGAAATGTTGTATCCTCCTTTGGGTCACTCCTATCTTTTGTAGCATTAATATTATTTATCTTTATTCTATGAGAGGCCTTTGCCTCCCAACGAAGTGTGATTGCAAGACCTCATATGCCATCAGCCTTAGAATGATCAGACTCCACTCTCCCATTAGACTTCCATAATCTGAGAGAGACCGGAATTATTACATATCCTCGATTAAGTGAAAGCCAAAGGCACCTATTTGTTAATTAGGCCCGTGCTATGTATAGCTCACTTAGAATGCCAAACTGAGGTCAAGTAATATTCCAAGACGCCGCATCTTCTGTCATATTCCAACTAATCTCCTTTCACGACCACGCACTTCTAGTTCTAACTTTAGTACTTACAGTAGTAGGTTATGCTCTTTTAGCCTTAATAGTCAATAAACATGTAAATCGATATATTATAGAAGCTCAAACAATTGAAACAGTATGAACAATTCTTCCAGCTCTAATTCTTCTAGTTTTAGCCCTTCCCTCACTACGGATTCTTTATATTACAGACGAAGTAAGACAACCCTCAATCACAGTAAAAACTATTGGGCATCAATGATACTGAAGATATGAATATACAGACTTTATGAATGTAGAGATAGACTCCTATATAACACCAACCTCAGACCTTATACCAGGAGATTATCGCCTTCTAGAAGTAGATAATCGAATAGTAGTGCCCATACAACTAGAAATCCGGATATTAATCACCGCAGCAGATGTAATTCACTCTTGAACAGTGCCAGCTCTAGGCGTAAAAGTAGATGCCGTACCAGGACGTCTAAACCAAATTGGATTTACCACAACACAACCAGGAATTTTTTATGGTCAATGCTCAGAAATTTGTGGTGCTAACCACTCCTTTATACCTATTGCAGTAGAAGCCATTAACACTAAATCCTTTATAAATTGAGTTTCAAATTTCAACCAATAGAAATACTAGTTAAATAATAACAATATCTTGTCAAGATATAATTACCAATGGTGTATTTCTATGCCTCACTTATCTCCCATAGCTTGAATTATCTCAATTGTATTATTCTGAGCGACTATCTCACTAATAGCCTCTACTTTCTGATGATCTGAACATCATATATTCAACTCAACCTCAACACATACTACCCCCTCATTAAAAACCACATGAAAGTGATCCTTACAAGATGGTTGAGATTAAACATTAAACTGTAAATTTAAAAACGGGCCTGCCCTCTTGTATGTTTTTAGTATATTAGTACATTTACCTTCCAAGTAAAAAGATTATAAAAATAAAAAACATAAATGATTCGTCAACCATTTCACCTAGTTGAATATAGACCCTGACCCATTACCTCCTCATTAGGAGCTTTCACTTTAGCAATCGGGCTAGCCAGATGATTTCACGGTCATAGAACTTGATGTCTAGTAATTGCTGTATTCCTTATTATTGTATCTATAATCCAATGATGACGAGATGTAGTACGAGAGGGAACCTTTCTAGGTCATCACACAAGACACGTTACTACAGGACTACGCTGAGGTATAATCCTATTTATCACTTCCGAGGTTATATTCTTCTTTGCTTTCTTCTGAGCATTCTTTCATAGAAGCTTATCCCCAACACCTGAGATTGGGTGTTGCTGACCCCCCTCAGGAATTCACCCTTTAAACCCATTTAGTGTGCCCCTTCTAAATACAGCAGTTCTCCTAGCTTCCGGAGTTACAGTCACATGAGCTCATCATAGATTAATAGAAGCTAAACGAATAGACGCTATTCAAGCCCTAATAGTTACAGTATGCTTAGGAGCCTACTTTACATTTCTCCAAGCTGGAGAGTATGTAGCTGCCCCCTTCACCATTGCGGATAGAGTTTATGGAACCACATTCTTTGTAGCCACAGGATTTCATGGACTACACGTTCTTATTGGATCATCATTTCTAGCTATTTGCTTATTACGCACTATAGCTCACCACTTTTCTGCAGGCCACCACTTTGGATTTGAAGCGGCAGCATGATACTGACATTTCGTAGATGTAGTATGAATCTGCCTATACTTATGCATTTACTGATGAGGGTCTTATATAACTTAGTGTAAGGTGCACGAAGACCTTTGAAGTCTAAAGATTAAGTTCAATTCTTACAGTTATAAATGATTTCAACTATATATATACTAATAATAATTACTACAACCTTTACATTATACCTAGCCTCAACCCCTATTATTCTAGGAATAAATATTTTAATAATATCTCTCCTCTTATCAGCTGTTTTTGCATCCTTTATAAGAACCTGATTTGCCTTCCTAATCTTTCTTATTTATATTGGAGGGATATTAGTAATATTTGCCTATTTTCTAGCTCTTACCCCAAATCAACAAATAGCAAGATCTAACAATATTATCTATATATTAATTTCCCTACTTACGTTTACAATATTGACCTTCATCACCAACATTAAAATCCCCACCATATCAGAATTCAGTCAAGGCAATTCATCACTATATCTAATAAATACTGCCCCCTTTCTCATTCTTCTAGCTTTAATTCTTCTATTAACAATAATTATTGTAGTAAAGCTAACACTTCGATCAAAGGGACCCTTGCGTCCATTTAACTAATATGTTCAAACCTATACGAACCACTCATCCAGTAATCAAAATCATTAATAGATCCTTAATTGATCTACCAGCACCTAATAACATCTCTATTTGATGAAACTATGGATCTCTTTTAGGCTTATGCCTAGTTATCCAAACAATCACAGGCCTGTTCTTAAGTATACACTATGTGCCCAACATTGAAATAGCATTTTCATCTGTAGCCCATATCTCTCGAGATGTAAATTACGGATGACTACTTCGATCAATTCATACTAATGGGGCATCAATATTCTTCCTATTCATTTACTTACATGCAGGTCGAGGACTATACTATGGGTCTTACACCCTTATAGAAACATGAAACATTGGAGTAATTCTGTTTCTTTTAACCATGGCAACAGCATTTATGGGCTATGTCCTACCCTGAGGTCAAATAAGCTTTTGAGGTGCAACAGTAATCACAAATCTATTCTCAGCCATCCCATATATCGGAAAATCTTTAGTAGAATGAATCTGAGGTGGCTTTGCCGTAGACAATGCCACATTAAATCGATTTTTCGCCTTCCATTTTATTCTCCCATTTGCCATTATAGGAATAACCATCCTACATATTATATTTCTTCATCAGTCAGGATCAAACAACCCTATTGGGGTAAACGCAGACTCAGATCGTATCCCATTTCACCCTTACTATTCTATTAAAGACGCCCTAGGATATACTTTAGCTATTGCAGGATTATCCCTTATAGTGCTTTTTGAGCCCAACTTATTTACGGACCCAGAAAATTTCTTAATGGCTAATCCTCTAGTCACTCCAATCCACATTAAACCAGAATGGTACTTCCTATGAATATATGCTATTTTACGATCAATTCCAAACAAATTAGGTGGTGTATTAGCTCTATTTGCAGCAATTTTGATCCTATTTATCCCCCCATTTGCACACATTATAAATAAGCGAAGACTAACATTTTACCCCCTAAATCAACTAATATTTTGAATTCTCGTAGCATCCTGATTAATTTTAACATGAATTGGTGGGCGCCCAGTAGAAGATCCTTTTATCACCATTGGCCAACTATTTACAACCTTATACTATATCTATTTCATCGCCAATCCCTTAATTACAAATGCATGAGACCAGCTCATTAAACCCTAAGACTTTAAGTTAACCAAACTAAAAACCTTCAAAGTTTTAAATGACATAAGTCAAGTCTTGACATGATACCAGACATCTTCTCCTCTTTTGACCCCTACATATATAACACCCTATTCCCTACAAACTCAATATTTTTAATAATAAACACCCTAATCATCCTATTTATCCAATCATCTTTCTGAGTAATAAGTACTCGATCTTCTACCTTCAAAACCCCTATCAAAGAAACCATTTTTACTCAACTAACACGAACCTCAACTACACAATTAAAAGGACTATCAACTCCCCTATCTGCCATCTTCTTTATTTTAATTATCGTAAACTTAATAGGACTTATTCCTTATACGTTCAGGACTTCAAGACACTTAATCTTTACCCTAACCCTAGGACTTCCAATCTGAATGAGATTAATCATCTCTAGATTCTCCCACAACCCTAAAAAATCAACAGCCCACTTCCTACCTGACGGAGCTCCAGATTGGCTAAATCCATTTCTAGTATTAATCGAAACAACAAGAGTTCTTGTACGTCCGTTAACTCTATCCTTCCGTCTAGCTGCTAACATAAGGGCAGGCCACATTGTTTTAAGACTTATAGGAATTTATTGTGCCTCGGCTTGGTTCTCTAGTCTAACTACAACTATCTTCTTAACTATCTCCGCCATAGGGTATATCCTATTTGAAGTAGCCATTTGCCTTATCCAAGCATACATCTTCTGTCTTCTTTTATCTCTGTACTCAGACGATCATGCCCATTAACAAACAGTAAGCACAATATTATGCATATCGATTTCGACTCGATAGGAGCGGAACCCGCGTTGTTTTTTTTTTTTTTTTTTTTATATAATAAGTTAATATACTAATATATTTATTTGTGTATATAAATATATATATATATATATATAGAACACCCACTTAGTAAACTTATCGAGGAGGGGGTAATGTTGCAGAGTTCAAAAATCAAGAAAGCTCTAAAATCAATAGAAAAAAAAAAAAAAAAAACAAAAAATTACCTGTTTTTGAGTCTAAATCCTATATAATCCTGTCAAATTTGGGGAAATCCGAATTTAGGTTTTCAAAAAAAAATTATTGCCGATTTTCACATTGTCGATTTTTTACAGATTCATGCCTTAATAGACCCTTTTACGCACATTTTTACACTTCTGTCGGAAAATCTTTTTGAAGGAAGTACGAGAGAAAAAGGATTTTGGCCTTAAATTATGATCATCTAACAACATTAAATCTCTTCCAAACTTTTGGCGGAGAAAAAGGTAGGTTATTAAAACCGCTGAATTGTGGTTTCAGAAAAGTCGTATGACCCTCTTTCATGTTACAAAATTTTAAAATTAGCCTTATAGCAAGTAAACTATTATGAGCTATCTTTATAGCACTGTTAATCCCAACTTTTTATATAGTATTTTATAATACTACAATACTATTAGAATGAAGTCTCTTTACTATTTCATCTACTCCTATTATATTTACTTTTATTTTAGACCCCATGGGGCTCATATTTTCATGTACTGTGATTATAATTTCGGCGAACGTGCTAAAGTTTTCTACAGTTTATATAAGAGATGACAAATTTATTGATCGATTTACAATCTTAGTTTTATTATTCGTACTATCCATAAATATATTAATCTTTTTTCCTCATTTAATTATACTACTCCTAGGCTGAGATGGGTTAGGAATTGTATCCTTTATTTTAGTCATTTATTATCAAAATTCCAAATCACTGGCTGCCGGCATAGTTACAGCATTAACTAATCGAATTGGAGATGTAACTCTTCTCTTAGCTATTGCATGAACCTTAAGTCAAGGACATTGAAATATCCTTCATATGTGAAACTTAGATGAAAATTTATATCAAATCTTAGCTATTACTGTGGCAGCAATAACAAAAAGAGCTCAGATACCTTTCTCTAGGTGGTTACCAGCAGCTATGGCTGCACCTACCCCTGTGTCAGCTTTAGTGCATTCCTCCACCCTAGTTACTGCTGGGGTATTCCTCCTAATTCGATTCTATGATTTTATATCTACGGCATGATGGTTCTCCCCTCTACTTTTATTTGCATCTGTTTCAACAACTTTGATAGCAGGGTTTAGAGCTACAACAGAGTGCGACATAAAAAAAATTATTGCATTATCAACTCTTAGACAACTAGGAATAATAATAGCTGCTATAGGGTTAAATATGGTACATCTAGCATTTTTTCATATAGTAACCCATGCTTTGTTTAAAGCCCTACTCTTCGTATGTGCTGGAAGATTTATTCACAGGCATATACATAGACAAGATCTGCGATGAATGGGTAATCTTGCCAGACAAATACCAACTGCATCGTCATGTCTAATTATGGCTAATCTAGCTCTCTGTGGCTTTCCATTTATATCTGGGTTTTACTCAAAAGACATAATTCTTGAGGCTTCCATGCACTATACTCATAATATATTTATAATACTTTTAATATTATTCGCTGTGGGTTTAACCTCTTTTTACTCAATCCGATTTAGATTGTATGTTGTATGAATCACAAACAATTGTAATCCTTACATGCACTTAGAAGAGAATAATTCCTTAACATCTCCAATATTAATACTTGCCTCAATATCAGTTATCTCTGGATCTCTTATTGCATGGGTAGCTCCCTTAAAACAGGAAATAATAATAATTCATCTGTGTGAAAAATATACCCCCCTCGTTTTAGTAGCTGCGGGGGCTGCGCTAGCCTGAGGAGTATCTACGTCTAGCCAAAAAAATGAATCGATTCTAATAGATAGCCCAATAAGTCACCATGCTTCTTGTAGTATATGATTCTTAACTCCTCTGTCCTCTCAATTTATGATAAAACTACCAATATACATGTCACACAACTACTTAAAACTAACTGATCAGTCCTGACTAGAAACATTGGGGGGTCAAGGTATGAGAAATCTTTCAAATAAAACCTCAAATACTTTAATATCCTATTCAAAGCCCATGCCTGTTAATTACCTCATGATGTCCTCAGTTTTAGGTCTGATAATTCTTCTAATTGTGACTTAAGCTTAGATAGCTTAAATAAAGCATGTTATTGAAGCTAACAATATGGAACTTCCTCTAAGCAGTGTATGTGGTGTAATAAACACATTAGCTTTTCATGCTAAAATTATATTTAATATTATACACAGATAATAGTTTAATTCAAAACACCGGCTTTGGGTGCCAAAAATCACTTTATGTGTTATCTGAGAATTGAAAGCTAATAATAAGCATCGATCTTGTAAATCGAAGATAGAGATTTCTCTCAGTTCTATGTATAATTCTATCATAACACTAATATTTATCCTACCCTTAGTGGCCATACTAAATTTAATTACAAACCAATCTCACTTTTTAATAACCCTTCTGTCACTGGAAGGAATTACCCTAAGCCTAGTACTTTTTGTTCCACTATCCCTATCCGTAGCAAATGCCCCCAATACTAGTATTAGAGTAGTACTGTTAACCTTTGGGGCTTGCGAAGCTAGAATTGGGCTAAGACTCATGGTCCTAATATCTCGATCTTTTGGGACAGATATACTTAATTCTCTAACAATAAGAAAATGTTAAAATTGCAGCTGATTATAATATCCATGCTCATACTCCCATTAATTACTCCACACTATGCGTGAGTAGTTACTCTGACCCTCAGGTTATTTACACTCCCTCTATGCTCTACTCTAATAAATAACTTTCCCTACACTATAATAACAGAACAAATATCATCAGACATAATATCCTTCACCCTAACTGCATTAACCATCTGAGTAACAATCATAATAATTTTAGCTAGAACTAAGGTAATTCATCAAAACATATATCCTAAAATATTTATTATTAACTTAATTCTCTTATTAATTATTCTAGTAAATTGCTTTCTGGCTCCCAATTTATTTATATTTTATATCTGATTTGAAGCATCCTTAATCCCAACTATAGTTCTTATTATGACCTGGGGATATCAGCCAGAACGGTCTCAAGCTAGCGTATACTTAATAATTTATACTGTTGCTGCCTCCTTGCCTATATTAGTAGCCCTTTGTAAAATCTTTGTCTCCTCAAAAACTGCAATGATACCCATATTTATGAGTATGCAATTTCCCAGAGACTACTCATCTATGTCCCTAGCATGAGTCTTAACAATCGGAGGATTTTTAGTAAAACTCCCTATATTCACTGTACATCTTTGACTCCCCAAAGCTCACGTGGAGGCCCCAATTGCAGGATCTATAATTCTTGCGGCAATTCTGCTAAAACTGGGGGGCTATGGAATCCTACGCATATTGAATCTATTTCACCATGCAGCTAAATCCACATCTAGATTATTATCAAGAATCGCTCTAGTAGGAGCGGTCTCGACAAGATTAATCTGTTTTCGACAGTCAGATCTAAAATCCCTGATTGCCTACTCCTCTGTGGGGCATATAGGTCTTATAGTAGCAGGAGCTATAATAAACTCCAATTGGGGTTTACAGGCAGCCCTCGCCATAATAATTGCCCATGGATTAAGGTCATCTGCATTATTTGTTATAGCAAATATAAATTACGAACTCACCCATACTCGAAGTCTATTCTTAACAAAAGGTCTAATAGTGTTAGCCCCCACACTCACAATATGATGATTCTTATTTACAGCTAGAAATATAGCTGCACCCCCTTCAATCAACTTAATGAGGGAAATCTTATTAATTGCTGCGATCCTTAAAATATCAACTTGAAGGTTAATTCTTTTAGGTATGACAAGATTCTTTACAGCAGCATATTCCCTATATATATATACCACGACTCACCATGGCCCTCTAATAACTACATCAAATTCCCTGCCCCAGATTAAAACAAAAGACTTTACACTAATAACTATACACCTCGCCCCCATTATTCTGATTATTACAAAACCAGAATTAATTACAATGTGGTGCTAGTGAAGTAGTTAAATAATAACATTAAGTTGCAAATTTAATATTATACTAGAAGTATCTTCACTTAAGTAAGATAAGCTATTCAAGCTAGCGGGTTCATACCCCGAAAAAGAGGTACTCTCTCTTACTAACAGTTTGATTCTAGCTGAAAATTTAGCTGCCATAAACCAATATACATGTAAGTTTTAGCCGTCCCGCAATCTTATTAATTCTAAAAGAATTTATAGTTACATCAAGACTTCTATACGTAACAGGGCGCCACAGTAAGAAACACTATTAAACTCTGCAAAAGCAGGAATTGGGTATTAAAGTAAGAGTTGGCAAAATTCGTGCCAGCTGCCGCGGTTAGACGATAAACTCAAGCTAATTAACAGTGACTAAATGTAAGATGATTTAAATAGTCACCTAGGTCTAATTTAAACAACCTTAGAGCCTAACTCATCTAAAATAATCATGAAACCATAATCTAAAACACGGATTAGATACCCGTCTATTCATGGAATAAATAAAGTCGAAAAATACGAACTACAGTTTAAAACTTAAAGATTTTGGCGGTGTCTCATCGAACCAGGGGAACCTGTCTCATAACTCGATAATCCACGAAAATCTTACCCTCTCTAGATCAACCAGCTTGTGTACTGCCGTCGTAAGCACACCTCTAAAAGTACGAGTATGCAACTATGTCAAACTCATATACGTCAGGTCAAAGTGCAGCTAATGAAAGGGGCGACGATGGGTTACACCCTAAATAAAGATACGAAATATGGCACCAAAAGCCACATGAAGGTGGACTTGGACGTAACAAAAATACAAAATTAAAATGAAAACGAATCTGAGACATGCACACATCGCCCGTCACTCTTGCCCAAAGGTGAGATAAGTCGTAACAAAGTAGGTGTAACGGAAGTTGCACCTGTCGAAGTATAGCATATATAATGCTTTTTACTTACACTAAAAATAAAACATGTTGTTTGCTTCGCTTATTTAAATTAATCATCTAACATCATATTAAATAAAACATTTAAACATTTATTCCTACTAACTTACTAAATCAAAGTACTAAAAAGGAAACAACAATAACCTAAAGTAGTGATAGCTCACGTACCTTGTGCATTATGGTTTTACAAGCTATAAATTTATAATATCCTCCCGAATTCTACACGAGCTGTCTACATATAGCTTAGAGCCCACTACTAGTTGTAGCAACAACTTTAGAAAATATGTTAACAGAGGCTACATACCACCCGCGTTAGAAAATTGCTGGTTTTCAGTAAAATTTATTAATTAAAACATGTAGTAACAACTACAATGTAAGACTTCAGAGGATAAGCCCTGTAGTCTAAAGCTAATAAACACACCACTAAATAATTAGGCCTAAAAACAGCCACCTACATTACCTTACCGTAACACTTATAAAATATTTGAAACTATATGCACCCAAAAACTGAAATTTAAAACAAACTTCAAATATTAAAATATTATGTAAAAATAAGTATTAAGCACAAATAATTACTATACTAAACCTTTTTCTCAATAAATTAAACAAAAACTTATAAAGGAACTCAGCAAATTCTTATTTCGACTGTTTAACAAAAACATTGCTTTCCGCCAAAAGATGAAAAGTAATTCCTGCCCAGTGACTAAGTTCAACGGCCGCGGTATCCTAACCGTGCAAAGGTAGCATAATCACTTGCCCATTAATTGTGGGCTAGAATGAAAGGACTAACGAAATAAAAACTGTCTCTATAAACCACATAAAAATTAATCTCTAACTGAAGAATGCTAGATATCGTCGAAGGACAAGAAGACCCTATAGAGCTTTATTTTAACAAAAGCCAGAAAATTTTTAATAAAATTCGGTTGGGGCGACCAGGGAATATAAATCATCCCAGATAAGTAGATAACTTAATCTAAACTATGACCCTTAAACAAGATCAACAAATCAAGCTACCTTAGGGATAACAGGCTAATCCCACTAAAGAGTCCTTATTAATAGTGGGGGTTGGCACCTCGATGTTGGCTTAGGGAATCTATGTGGCGCAAAAGTCACATAAAGATGGTTTGTTCAACCAATAATACCCTACATGAGCTGAGTTCAGACCGGCGTAAGCCAGGTTAGTTTCTATCCTCGATAAATAATCTATTTATAGTACGAAAGGACCTAAATAGAATAATAATTATATCTTAAGAATAAATATAATATTTATTTAAAATAAAATTCCATAAACTATGAAGTGAGTTGGCAGAATAGTGCCACCGACTTAGAATCGGTTCATGGGTGATACCCACTCACTACCTATATTGCAACTTAGTTTATTTAGAACGGTTAACCTGCACTTAACAAGAGAGATATTTCAGTGGCGGCCTGAAGTTTTGGAAACACTGGACCTTGAACGTCCACTTAAGATGTTCGACTCATCTTCAAGCCCAATAAGATGGCAGAATAGTGCCACAGGTTTAAACCCTGTTTATGAGCGATGCTCTCTTATTACATGAATATCCCATTTTTTACATCAATCTTAATAAGTCTTGTCTTAGCTTTATTAGGAATAGCTTTCTACACCCTCATAGAACGAAAATTTCTAGGGTATTTTCATCTACGTAAGGGACCTAATAAAGTAGGTCTTATGGGGCTACCTCAGCCCTTTGCAGATGCAATTAAATTATTTGTCAAAGAACAGGCCAAACCAACCCCTTCAAACCAAATACCTTTCCTATTCGCCCCTACTATAGGACTAATTTTAGCTCTAATAATATGAGTCATCTATCCTCACTCCCACCAATCATTTTTTCTACAATTTAGTGTTTTATACTTTTTATGTGTATCGAGAATAAACGTATACACAACTTTCCTAGCTGGATGAAGATCAAACTCCAAGTATGCTCTCCTAGGTGCTCTTCGTGGAGTAGCTCAAACCATTTCATATGAAGTAAGCATGTCTTTAATTATATTAAGAGCCCTAATTATATTAACAACAATAGATTTCACCAAAATATCATATATATCCTGAATTGCGCTCATATTCATGCCACTGGCTACAGTATGATTTATTACAAATTTAGCAGAAACTAATCGCACCCCTTTTGACTTTGCCGAAGGGGAGTCAGAGTTAGTTTCTGGCTTTAACGTAGAATATAGAAGAGGATTATTCGCGCTAATTTTCATAGCTGAGTATGCTAATATTTTAGTAATAAGTCTATTCACAAGTGTAATCTTCTTCAGTACCTTGTTACCTCTAATAAGAGATATTATTCTAGTACTAGAGACAATAGCCCTAGCCACCCTTTTTGTATGAGTTCGAGCAACATACCCACGAATACGGTATGACCATCTAATAAACCTGACATGAAAAAGATTTTTACCACTATCCCTAGCCCTATTAATTTTATGTGCCCCCCTAGTTACCTTAATATGATATAGCGCCGGATGAACGGATAACTCTGATGACGTTAATTATGGAACAAATTCCCTATATCTAACTAGAGAGCTTGTAAACAGCACTTGACTTTTAATCAAGAGATAATACCCATATTTCTAGTTAATGAATCTTATAACTGTATCTACAACCATTGCAATATTAATCCCCCTAATCATCTTGATTGCAGCTAATATTTTAGCAGCCCGATCTAACACAGACCGAGAAAAATCATCACCCTTCGAATGCGGATTCGACCCTAAAAGAACCGCACGAATCCCTTTCTCCATACGATTTTTTTTATTGGCCATCATCTTCATTGTATTTGACATTGAGATTGTTCTATTGATGCCAATCCCAACAATTATTCTGACTAACAATCTAAATACCACTTTACTTACATCTATTGTATTTTTAACTATTCTCCTATTGGGCTTAATTCACGAATGAAAAGAAGGCTCACTAGACTGATCTTCCTAGATTAGCCGGGATAAGTAAGAACTTCTAATTCTTATAAGGGGGTTCAACTCCTCCATAATCTTCATGAGCTTTATTCATTCACCCACTATAATACTTACACTTATCTCCCTACTAATAAGAACCTTAATAACACTCTCAAGAACTAATTGAATTCTTTTATGGGGAGCCATAGAACTTAATCTTCTAAGATTTATCCCAATTATAATACAGACAAAAAATAATCAAGAAACTGAAGGAGCTGTAAAATATTTTCTCGCTCAAGCCCTAGGATCTGCTTTACTCCTTATATCTAGGACATCCTTATGAATAATATTTACTTCTCTACCTAATATTATACCCCTAATATTAACCACAGCAATCCTATTAAAACTGGGAAGAGTACCTTGTCACTTCTGATACCCGTCAGTTATATCCTCAATTTCATGAATTTCTTGTCTAATTCTATCTACATGACAAAAACTAGCCCCCCTATCAATTATAGCATTTTTATTACCACAAAAAAACATGTCATTTATTATAGCTGTTGCCGGAATTAATGCTTTAGTTGGAGGAATCATAGGAATGAATCAAAGTCAAATACGAACAATTATGGCATATTCATCGATCGGCCATATCGGATGAATGCTAAGACTTTTAGCCATATTCAAACCTAATGCTTCTATCTTATATTTTATAGTATATTCCATTCTTATTACACCTTTATTTTCATCACTAAGATACTTTAACATTTTCTCTACTAAACAAATAAATAAAATTCCCTCCAACAGAGTATTACTACACCTATCTACAATCATTTTATTCCTATCTTTAGGAGGATTACCTCCTCTTACAGGATTTATACCTAAACTAATAACCATCATAATTCTAACCGACACAATAAAAATTATTATATTTATACTAGTGGCGGGGTCCGTAATAAATCTTTTCTTCTACCTAAACATTGTAATCAGTATAATATTTACAGCCCCAAACTTAAAACTACTTAGTCCTGTAAAAGCTAAAGTAACTAGAGTACTAGTCCTAACTACAGCCAGACTCTCTCTAGGACTAAGCCCCCTTATTATAATAT